CTACGCTACGGGAGTGTGTACAATTATAGGTAAGCCAATTCCTGTGGATGTCTATTTGCCCCGAACTGCCCGTCTAAACCGGAAGCAGTTCTAGATGCTATAACGAAACTTCGTAAGAAAATATCTCGAGAAATCTCTGAGGATAGAATTGGGTCTCAAATATAAAAAGTAGCTTTCCGCGAATTAGTGAATTAAGCGGGATCCTTTTGCACAGAATACCAAGTAGTGGGTCAATCTTCATAAATTTCATTGTAAATGTGAAATACTTAATACAAATAAAAAATGTGGGAGAGATAAAAAATAGCAGGGTCGTCTGTCTGCTTGGCCAGTTAAGCATAGGTTAGTTGATAGATCTGTGGTTTCGATTACTAAGGACTCGAAACTTCTTGACAGATAAAGTCTCACGATTGGCTATGTCTGAAGTATTCACGTTCTTTTTGAACGAGAGGAGACACAGTATGAACAAATAAAAAAGACGAAAATTCCTTTATATCTTTATATACTCTTTACCCATCTATAAACTAAAACTAAAATAGAGAAGTTTACCTCTAGATACCTAGATGAATAAATATGTATTGTATCAAGATCTAGATTATTAATGAATATGTATGTTGATCTATATCAATGAATTTGTAGCATATAGACTGATACAAATTAATCATGTGCCAGGAACCAGATTTGAACTGGTGACACGAGGATTTTCAGTCCTCTGCTCTACCAACTGAGCTATCCCGACCATTCCTGACGCATCATTTTACTAGATGGCTTGGGTCTATGTCAATTAAAAGGATAAAAAGGTATGTATTACAAAGTCTTATTCAATCCCTAAAATTTATTGGATTTTCAAAAAGAAAACTTTGTAAGCTTCAAGTTTTTCAGTATGAGTCGTGATATGAACTGTGAATCATTCAAATAGGCATTCTTTGTTCAAAGATGTTCATTTGTACGTGTCGTATCTATATCAATATCACAAAACTTGTGATAAGAGAAAAACATTTTCGCTCGGCTCTGGTTGTGAAAGAGTCGAATGAATTTTGAACCGCTAGCAGAAGGTAGGATAAAAAAGAGAAAGAGTTAGGGAGGCAAAAGGAATGGGCTTTTTTGTGGGGATAGAGGGACTTGAACCCTCACGATTTCTAAAGTCGACGGATTTTCCTATTACTATAAATTTCATTGTTATCGGTATTGATATGTAGAATGGGACTCTATCTTTATTCTCGTCCGAGTAATCAATTGATCTATCAGACTATGGAGTAAAAGTAAATGATTTGATCAATGACTATTTGATTCTTTCTTCAACTTAGAATCGTTTAAGAACTACCTTTCTATTCTATTTTTCATCTAAAAAAATACAGATTCAAGTCGTCATTAATCATTTTTTTTATAAAATTTCAGTACTATACCTATGTATATAAATTTATCCTTTCGGGAGTTTCAATGGGCAAATTCTTCTACCAGCGAAAGACAGTCAACTCCATTTATTAGAACAACTTCCATTGAGTCTCTGCACCTATCCCTTTTTATTATTTTATTCTCGTTTGCTTTATTTTTAAAAGCCCCTGCTTGTTTTCGGAAAACAGGATTTGGCTCAGGATTGCCTCTATTTTATTAATTCCAGGGTTTCCCTGAATTTGAAAGTGATCGCTTAGTAGGTTTCCATACTAAGGCTCAATCCAATTAAGTCCGTAGCGTCTACCAATTTCGCCATATCCCCCCTTTGTTTTGAGATTAGGATCTCTTTGTGATGTTGTTCTCTTTTTTCTTTCATTTATGCTGGGACCGTTGCATTCATTATAAATATGGATTCCTATGTTGACAAGCCTTTGCCTCCTCTTTGATTTATTGCCTATCTTCTTTCATCTGTATTGTGGTGGGACCCATATTTTGGATTTGGGCCACTACGAAATGATTCTATCATTTCTGTATTCGCAATTCAATATAGATGTATATAAGACATATATGCCCCGTTTCCTCTCATTTTTACCATGCAATTTGGAATACTCGAACGGTCAATATAAAAATATATCATTATGTTTTGCATTTATCTGGATTGCGTCTTTCATTTTTATTCTTATCCTTCTTCCTTTCTTTAGAGCAGGCACTCTCGAACTAAAATAGAGATTCATTACTATATTAATAGTAACTAAATAGTTATAGTGAATTCCTATGCATTACAATTTAAATTATGTAAGCCCACTTAGCTCAGAGGTTAGAGCATCGCATTTGTAATGCGATGGTCATCGGTTCGATTCCGATAGCGGGCTTTTTTCTATTTGTTCTTTTTATTTTTACATGATTGATAATGTCTCTTTGAAATCACAAAATATTGTATTGAATTGTGAATGGAAATGGCTTCTTACCCCTTTCCAAAGGCCAACGGCCCATTATGTCGTAAGAACTTCCGACTATGAATAAAAGTTGAAAGAGTTAGATCCATGCAGAACAAATCAGGAAAAAGATCCATTTACATATACAAATATACAAAGGTCGGATATTGATA